TGCATTTAGCATTGAATAGACCTCATACAATAACTGTCCTAACTCTATCCTATGCTATTTTTAATTTCTTTAACACAAATGACAAACAGTACTATTTGGTTTCTGGATACAAGTTCGATCCTGGATACAAGAATCAAAATTCAATACGCAAGTTTAGTATTTACAAAGTATTCTTTAATAATCTGCTTTTTCAGTTATTAAACCCCCTTCTTTTGCCAAGTTCAATATTAATAAGATTAGTGAACATTTATCTTTTTCGATGCAACAATCAATTGTTATTCTTAACAAGTAGTTTTGTTGGTTGGTTAATTGGTTTCATCTTTTTGATGAAATGGATTGGATTCCTATTAGTCTGGTTACAGCAAAATCATTCGATCAAATCGATCATCAAATCGATCATCAAATCGATCAAATCGAAGGTAACTATTCGATTTGATAAGTATATCATGTTAAGTTTGCGAAATAATGTGGATCAAATATTTCCTATTATTTCATTAATTATCCTTTTACACTATTTAGGCAGAATACCGGCTCCTTTTTATTTTTTTGATGAAATGGTAGAAACTGAAGACACGGATAAACTTGGAGAACCAGAAATCAATCTTGAAAAAGATTTGAAAGATATTGAAGAAAAAGAAAAAAGATTCATCGAAGAAAAGCTTTCTTCTTATCTCTTTGAGCCAAACGAGAATGAAGAGATGCGTTTGGATAATGATATCGTCCTATATGAAAAACCTCTTGTAACCCTTCTTTTCGATGTTCAACGATGGCATCGTCCATGGCGATATATAAAAAATGATCACTTTGAAAATGTCGTAAGAAATGAAAATTCACAATTTTATTTTCATATATGTCAAAGTGATGGAAAAGAAAGAATCTCTTTCACGTATCCACCAGATTTATCTACTTTTCTTAAAATCATGGAAAAAAAAATGGATCTCTTCACAAGAGATAAAATCTCCAATAATGAATTGTCTAATTATTGGATCTCCAATACTAAAGAAAAAAGAAAGAAACTAAGCAATGAAATTTTGAAAAGGGCTAAAGTTCTAGATAAGGGATTTCTTCCTCTGGATGTATTGGAAACCCGAATTAGATTGTGTAAGGATGACCAGAAAACAAAATACTTAACTAAAATATATGATCCTTTCTTGAATGGACGCTTTCGTGGACAATTTCAAAAAAGCTTTTCACCTGAACCTTACACAAGAAATTACATTTTGATAAATAAGATTCATGGTCTCCTTCTTTCTATTAATAGTCATTATCCAGAATTTGAACAGAAAATAGATCCATTTGATAGAAAATCCTTATTAACTGAAATTGGGTTTTTTTTTAACCTAATCAGTAAATTTTCGGAAAAATCTGTATCAAGTTTGAATTTTGACGGGCTTTATTTATTTCCAGAACATGAACAAGTAAAAATATATTCCAAAGAAAAAAAACGAAAAAGAAAATTCTTATTCGACGCAATAAGAACTGATATGAACGATGAAACAATTTTTAATGGAAAAAATTGTATTGGAATAAATGAAATCAGTAAAGAAGTTCCTCGATGGTCATACAACTTAATCGACGAAGGGGAGCAACTGATGGAAAACTCAACAAGGGAACCTAAGATTCGTTTCAGAAGAGGCGAGCGTGTACTGATTTTTAGCAATACAAGAGAGAGTTTTAATCACGATAGTAATATTGATACGATTGAACCAAAACCCGAATTCGAATTGGCTGTACAAGAGTTTTCACGCGAACCGGATTTTATCCGAGATATAATCAGAGGATCTATGCGCGCTCAAAGGCGTAAAACAGTGACTTGGAGACTCTTTCAAAAAAATCCCCATTCCCCCAATTTTTTGGAACAAATACAAGAACCCCTGTTCTTTTTGACTGATATTTTCGATGATATATACCATACTTTGAACGAAATATTCAGGAAACCAGGTACAGACAATTCAGAATTTTTGGCTTTTGAACAAAAGAGAGAAGAGGAGCTAGACGAGGAAAACAGAGTCGACGCGGAAAACAGACTTCGAGAAATAGAAGAATCCTGGGAGAGCATTTTATATGGTCTAATACTTAGAAACTTTGTAATAATAATAATATCATATATTAGAAAATATATTATATTACCCTCGTTGATAATAACGAAAAATATCATTCGTATGCTATTATTTCAAAATCCCGAATGGAAAGAAGATTTTAGGGATTGGAAAAAAGAAGTGCATATTTACTGCACCTATCAGGGCATTCCAGTATCCCACAAAGAATTTCCAAAAAACTGGGTAAGAGAGGGTCTTCAGATAAGGGTCTTATCTCCCTTTGTTCTGAAACCTTGGCACAAATCTAAGGTACGATCTACTGAAAAAACAAAAAGATCCACTGAAAAAGAAAAGAAAAACTTCTTGTTTTTAACAGCTTGTGGAACACTAATCGAATCGTACATTGACGTTTATATCCCCAATCCATTTGGATTTTTGGGTCCGATTTTAAAAAAAATTAAAAAACAATTGAAAAAAAGTTTGGAAAATCGTTTTGTTCTAGTTCTAAAAGTTTTAAATGAAAGACAAAAATGGGTTTTATCTATCTTAAGTATTCTTAAAAATATTCGATTTAGATTCAAAAAAAAATATGAATTGAGTGAAAGCAACAAAAATTCAACAATCATTCAGAATAATCCAATGATTGACAAATCAACCGTTCTAGTTGAATTTCAATCTAGTAATTGGACAAAATGTTCATTGACAGAAAAAAAGATAAAAGATTTTAATGTTAAAACAAAGACAATCATAAAAGAAATAGAAAAAATGACACAAGAAGAAAAAGGGGGAGTTATAACTTCTGATGCTAAAAGATTAGAATTAGAAAACAATATTTTGCAAATATTACAAAGAAGAAGTGTTCGATTAACCCGTAAATCATATTCTTTTTTCAAATTTTTCATGGAAAAAGTATACATAGATATCCTTTTATCTATGATTCCTCGGATCAATGTACAACTTTTTCTTGAATCAACAAAAAAAATTGTAAATAAATCCATTTACAATAAAAAAACAAATGCAGAAAGAATTGGTAAAACAAATCAAAGTATAATTCCATTTATGTCGATTCTACACAACTCTTGTAATATTACGAATATGAATTCAGAGAATTCTTGTGACGTATCTTCTTTGTCACAAGCATACGTATTCTTTAAATTATCACAAATCCAAGTTAGTAACGTATATAAGTATAAGTTAAGATCTATTTTTGAATCTCATGGAAGATCTTTATTTCTTAAGACTGAAATAAAGAATTATTTCTTGAAAATACAAGGAATATTTAATTCAAAATTAAGACATAAGAACTTTTCTGATTCTGTAATGAATCAATGGACAAATTGGTTAAAGGTTCATTGTCAATATGATTTACCTCAGAGCAGATGGTCGAGATTAGTACCACAAAACTGGAGAAATAGAATAAATGAACATCGTGTGGCTGAAAATAAAGATTTAATCGAATATGATTCAGATGAAAAAACCCGATTAATTCTTTCCAAAAAACAACAATTCGACTTATTAGATCAAAAAATTGAAAAACAATTTCAAGAAATTCAAAAACAATATCACAAAATTCAAAAACAATATTTATATGATCTTTTGTCATATAGATATCTTCATTATGGGAAAGAATCATATATTTCTGAATATATATCACCATTCCAAGGACTTTTTTATAAAGACAAGACACGAAAAAAAGAATTTTTGGACGATATCTCTATCCAAAATTATATACCGGAAGATGTTATTATACCTAGTAAAAAAAGAAGGCGCAAAAAAAGAAGGCTTTCTGATTGGGTGGTAATGACTGTAGAAAAGCAAACAAATTCCATACCGAATCCGAAATCTTGCATATCGAATCCGAAATCTTTCATAAGGAAGTTATGGAATTACAAAGGGAAATTATGCAATTACAAAATATGGATCAGATTATGGATATATTATAATTCCTATATGAAGAATCCTTGGTTCATACCACTGCATTTTCTTTTTTGGGATGTTTTAGTAAATCTTCATGATCAGGATCTTGATTTTCTAAAGGTAAAAGAACTAGATCTTTCGGACGCATATTTTCAAATAGATCTTTCGAGCCCATCGATAGATCAAAATCTATACAATTTTTACACGAAAAGTTTAAAGGCAGAACGGGATTTCTTACTAGAAAAGTATTTGGGTGTTCAGGTGAACTTTCATATTGACCTAGAAGAAAGAATAATGGATAATGTAAAATTGTATTGTCTCCTGGTTCGATTGCAAAGTTTTAAAAAATTTTTGATAATGTCTATTAAAAGGGGAGAAATAAGTCTAGATACTATGGCGATTCAGAATCAGCCAAATTTTGAATTAACGAACGGCGATCAAATTGGGGAGTTTTTTGTTGAACCTGTTCGGTGGTCTAGGAAAAAGCAAAACAATCAAGAATTTTTTATGTGTCAAATGATGAACCTAGCGTTAAGTCATAAGAATAAGCGCAAATTTGATCAAAATCATTTTGATTTGCTTGATTTGCTTGTTCCTGAAAATCTTTTGACTACGAGACGCCGTAGAGAATTGAGAATTCTACTTTGTTTGACTCGTAGAGAGAGAAACACAAAAAATTCCAAAGAGAATCAAATATATAATTACTATAAAATTTTGGATAAAAATTACCTTGATACAGAAAGAATAAAACTAATGAGTTTAAAATACTTTCTTTGGCCAAATTATCGATTAGAAGATTTAGCTTGTATAAATCGCTATTGGTATGATACCCATAATGGAAGCCGTTTCACTATAGTAAGGCTACGTCTGTATCCAATGTTCTTTTTATCGAAATATTTCTAGTAACATATCGGCTATACGAAGATATATATATATTATTTATTATATATCTTCGTATATATATATAAAATAAAAATAAATGCGCACACGCATTGTGGAATTGATACTAATTCAATAATGTATCCATTAGATAGAAAAATGAATAAATAAAATTTTGAAGTATACGATAGTTGCGAATCCATAAATATAGTATTTTTATATCTATTTGAATTGGATTGTTTAGTAATAATAATAATGAATTTTATTTGAAAAAAAAAAAGAAATTCAGAATTGTTAAGTAAATTAAGAAAATTTTATATACAAAATTCAAAATTAGTGTCATTACTATTACTGATCAATAAAAATATCTATCAAAAAGGAGGAGGAGAGGAAAGCTTTCATTTTATGATAAAAAATTCAATTATACCTGTTATTTCACAAAAAAAAAAGGAAGAAGAAAACCCCGGATCCGTTGAATTTCAAGTATTGAATTTCACTAATAAGATACGAAGACTTACTTCACATTTTGAATTACACCGAAAAGACTATTTATCTCAAAGAGGTTTACGTAAAATTCTGGGAAAACGGCAACGACTACTGTCTTATTTGGCAAAGAAAGATAGAATACGTTATAAAAATTTAATAAATCAGTTGGGTATTCGAGAGTCACAAATTCGTTAATTTCAAGAGTCATTTTCAATTATTCGATTTATTAGATCCTGAATTTTGATGAACTTTTTTTTAACGATTCATGGAAGAATGAATCGAGGAAAAACCTATGAATGTCCCAGCTACAAGAAAAGACCTCATGATAATTAATATGGGGCCTCACCACCCATCAATGCATGGTGTTCTTCGACTTATTGTTACTCTGGATGGTGAAGATGTTCTAGATTGTGAACCAATATTGGGTTATTTACACAGAGGGATGGAAAAAATTGCGGAAAACCGAACAATTATACAATATCTGCCTTATGTAACACGTTGGGATTATTTAGCTACTATGTTCACGGAAGCAATAACCGTAAACGGACCGGAACAATTGGGAAATATTCAAGTACCTAAAAGAGCCAGCTATATCCGAGTAATTATGTTGGAGTTAAGTCGTATAGCTTCTCATCTACTATGGCTGGGACCTTTTATGGCAGATATTGGTGCACAAACCCCTTTTTTCTATATTTTTAGAGAAAGAGAATTAATCTATGATCTATTTGAAGCTGCAACAGGTATGAGAATGATGCATAATTTTTTTCGTATCGGAGGAGTAGCGGCTGATCTACCTTATGGTTGGATAGATAAATGTTTTGATTTCTGCAATTATTTTTTAACAAGGGTTGTTGAATATCAAAACCTTATTACGCGAAATCCAATTTTTTTAGAACGGGTTGAGGGGGTAGGTGTTGTTGGTAGAGAGGAAGTAATAAATTGGGGTTTATCAGGACCGATGCTTCGGGCTTCCGGAATACAATGGGATCTACGTAAAGTTGATAATTATGAGTGTTACGAGGAATTTGATTGGGAAGTTCAATGGCAAAAAGAAGGAGATTCATTAGCTCGTTATTTAGTTCGAATTGGTGAAATGATGGAATCCATAAAAATTATTCAACAGGCTTTGGAAGGAATTCCCGGCGGGCCATATGAAAATTTAGAAATCCGCTCCTTTGATAGAGAAAAAGAGCCAAAATGGAATGATTTTGAATATCGATTCATTGGTAAAAAATCGTCTCCGACTTTTGAATTGCCGAAACAAGAACTTTATGTAAGAGTTGAGGCCCCCAAGGGAGAATTGGGAATTTTTCTAATAGGAGATCAGAATAGTTTTCCTTGGAGGTGGAAAATTCGTCCACCAGGTTTTATCAATTTGCAAATTCTTCCTCAATTAGTTAAAAGAATGAAATTGGCTGATATTATGACAATACTAGGTAGCATAGATATCATTATGGGAGAAATTGATCGTTGAAATGATAATTGATAGAACGGAAGTCCAAGATATCAATTCTTTTTCCGGATTGGAATCTTTAAAAGAGGTCTATGGAATTCTATGGGTACTTGTACCTATTTTGATTCTTGTATTGGGAATCACAATAAGTGTACTAGCAATTGTATGGTTAGAAAGAGAAATATCTGCAGGGATACAACAGCGTATTGGACCTGAATACGCCGGTCCTTTTGGAGTTCTTCAAGCTCTAGCAGACGGAACAAAACTACTTTTCAAAGAGAATCTTATTCCATCTAGGGGAGATATTCGTTTATTCAGTATCGGACCATCCATATCAGTCATATCAATTCTACTAAGCTATTCGGTAATTCCTTTTGGCTATAACTTTGTTTTATCTGATGTCAATATAGGTGTTTTTTTATGGATTGCTATTTCGAGTATTGCTCCCATTGGACTTCTTATGTCAGGATATGGGTCAAATAATAAATATTCCTTTTTGGGTGGTCTACGAGCTGCTGCTCAATCGATTAGTTATGAAATACCATTAACTCTATGTGTCTTATCAATATCTCTACGTGCGATTCGTTGAAACAGAAAAAGCTATTCGATGCTATTGCTATGCTCCTCTCTTTATAGTACAAGAAAGGAGTCGAATTAATTGAATAGATACTTTTTTTTATTCTATTTCTTTTTCACAATTCGGATTGAAGAACTAAATCAGATAGTTATATGAGTGAAATAAAACAGCTTCTATTAAATAGAATTTCATCATACTATCTATTAACTAGAAGGAATATAGTATGATGATGATTTTAACTGGCAGTAAAAATATTGATTCTCATTTTCTATGTATAAGAATGAAGTGAAATAAAATTAGAAACAGAAGAGGCCTTTTTACCCAAGATTGGATAGGATAATTAGTCATCCTGTTTTGAAGCGGGCTCAAAAGACCAACCTTATTGAGTTTTAGTTACCATTTGTATGAATTATCATAGATGTATTAACATAAAATAAATAAGGGGTTAATAAAAAAAGGAGTGGATGGTTAGAAACACCAAGATACACAAAGGATTAGTAACGCAGATTTTGTAAATTATCCAAAAGATAATTTACGCATAATAGAAATAGAAAAAGAATACGAATTGGGGCTTTAAGTTGGTAGAAACAATAAAGCAGTACTCCCCACAACTCCGATCCAGAGTATGCTTCCATCCACTGATTAAAGAAATTACTATCAGGAACGAAAAAATCCTTTTAAATTTGTTAAGTCCCTTTTTCATAGCACAAATAAAGAAGAATAGGAACGAAAAAAACACAAGAAATCAAAAACGAAAAAGATATCTCCTTTTCGTTTTTGATTTCTTATATCCATATTGATATTGATGGAGATAAAATGAAAATTCATGTCATAATTAACAAACTAATGTGTAATTCTTTTTCGTAATTGAAAATTATGAGGGTTATTGATAATTGTAAAAAAAAGAGTATTTTATCGAAGAATTCAGTTATTACTCAACAAATTCAAATTTTGATTTTTAAGGGATGAGATCAATTCAGAAGTACCTTATTGTATTTTTTATTAAAATTTCTCTTTCTTATTTAATTATTGATTAGAACAGACAGAATTGAATTGGTCTAATTCAGAACCGTCCGATAGATTTGAATCTTATCTATCTTAAGGATATATCAAGAGATAAATAATCGGCCCGGTCCTTAGATTTACTTAAGGCTTTCCAGGAGCCGTATGAGGTGAAAATCTCATGTACGGTTCTGTAATAGAGATGGGAACAGTAATGTTATCACCGACTAGGATTATCTAACAGTTTAAGTACAGTTGATATAGTTGATGCACAATCAAAATATGGTTTTTGGGGATGGAATTTGTGGCGTCAACCTATGGGTTTCATCGTTTTTCTAATTTCTTCGCTAGCGGAATGTGAAAGATTACCTTTTGATTTGCCAGAAGCAGAAGAAGAATTAGTAGCGGGTTATCAAACAGAATATTCGGGTATCAAATTTGGTTTATTTTACGTTGCTTCCTATTTAAACCTATTAATTTCTTCATTATTTGTAACAGTTCTTTATTTGGGGGGTTCAAATATCTCTATTCCGTACATATTCGTTTCTGAGTTTTTTGAAATAAATAAAACATATGGGGTTTTTGGAACTACAATGGATCTCTTTATTACATTAGCTAAAACTTATTTTTTCTTATTCGTTTCCATCATAACAAGATGGGCTTTGCCTAGGCTAAGAATGGATCAATTATTAAATCTTGGATGGAAATTTCTTTTACCTATTTCTCTCGGTAATCTATTATTAACAACTTCGTCTCAATTGTTTTCACTATAAAAAAAGATTGATCTTCTATAAATTCATTACTTGTCTCAAATAAGAGAAAGAAATAAAACAAAAATATTCATAGATATTTCCGATATGTTCCTTATGGTAACTGGGTTCATGAATTATGGTCAACAAACAGTCCGAGCTGCAAGGTACATTGGTCAAAGTTTCATGATTATCTTATCTCACGCAAATCGTTTACCTGTAACTATTCAATATCCTTATGAAAAATTAATCACATCGGAACGTTTCCGTGGTCGAATCCATTTTGAATTTGATAAATGCATTGCTTGTGAAGTATGTGTTCGTGTATGTCCTATAGATTTACCCGTTGTTGATTGGAAACTGGAAACGGATATTCGAAAGAAACGATTGCTTAATTACAGTATTGATTTCGGAATCTGTATTTTTTGTGGTAACTGTATTGAATATTGTCCAACAAATTGTTTATCAATGACTGAAGAATATGAACTTTCGACTTATGATCGTCACGAATTGAATTATAATCAAATTGCTTTGGGCCGTTTACCAATGTCAGTAATTGATGATTATACAATCCGAACAATTCAAATAAATAAAGAAGATTTTGATAATTTTACTATTTACTAAAAAAAATAAAAAAAAAAATGAAGAAAAATTCTACATTATATTCTAGATTCTAGAAATCTATTCTTAAATAGATAAATATATTATCTAATCTAAATTAGAAATAAATAGTAAATTAAATGGTTATCTATTTATATACTTTCGTTTTAGGATAGTTTCAAACTACTCTTTCGTATAAAGACTGGAATGACATTGATTATAGAACTGTACTTATATCAATTCAAACTCCTTAGGATTTTTTTCAATGCAAAGAAAAAATTAAGTATATAAAAATTTTTTTCCTGGTCATATCAATAAGGTCATGAAATTTCGATTTCTTTGTCTTTTTTTTACTTAGAATGGATTTGCCTGAAACGCTACATGATTTTCTTTTAGTCTTTCTGGGATCGGGTCTTGTATTAGGAAGTCTAGGAGTAGTATTACTTCCCAACCCAATTTTTTCTGCTTTTTCGTTGGGACTGGTTCTTGTTTGTATATCTTTATTCTATATTTTATCAAACTCCCATTTTGTAGCTGCCTCACAGCTACTTATTTACGTGGGAGCTATTAACATTTTAATCATATTTGCTGTGATGTTCATGAATAGTTCAGAATATTACCAAGATTTTCATCTTTGGACCGTTGGGGATGGGATTACTTTGATGGTTTGTACAAGTATTTTTGTTTCACTAATAACTACTATTCCAGATACATCCTGGTACGGAATTATTTGGACTACAAGACCAAATCAGATTATTGAGCAAGATTTGATAAGTACTAGTCAACAAATTGGAATTCATTTATCAACAGATTTTTTTCTTCCATTTGAACTCATTTCTATAATTCTTTTAGTTGCTTTGATAGGTGCAATTGTCGTAGCTCGCCAATAAGAAATCTTTAGAGAACTAGCAATATAAATCCAGATTCCATTTTCTCACATTTATTTTTGTCGAAAAATATGTGATTCTATGTGAAGTGAAAGAGTTTTTATGTAGAAACTATTTTTTTTTATTGCATTGCCAATATATTTTTTAGTCAATAGAATAGAATCTGTTGAATTGTTGTTCATATTGAAATGAATCAAAATTGATAAGGAGTTGGTCAATGATGCTCGAACATGTACTTGTTTTGAGTGCCTATTTATTTTCTATTGGTATCTATGGATTGATCACGAGCCGAAATATGGTTAGAGCCCTTATGTGTCTTGAACTTATATTGAATGCAGTTAATATAAATCTCGTAACTTTTTCTGATTTTTTTGATAATCGCCAATTAAAAGGAAATATTTTTTCAATTTTTGTTATAGCTATTGCAGCCGCTGAAGCAGCTATCGGACCGGCTATTGTTTCTTCCATTTCTCGTAACAGAAAATCAACCCGTATCAATCAATCGAATTTGTTGAATAAATAGCATTAATCATAATTAATCAAAAGTATAATTTAGAATAGTGTAATATTTATCAATTCAAATTAGCATGTATGCTACACAACGTATGATCATGTTTATGTTTGCGAAATCATAAGAATCAAAGTATCCTGGTCCTCTTCTGTTCGTTCTTCTAAATTTATCTAGACGTCTATTTTGATTAGCAAAATTCTGACAAATCATTGATTCATCTGGTGTATAAATATATGATTCATTTACGAGTTTACTAGATCGAGAATTTTCTTTTTTGATTTTCTAAAATTACTATAGATACAATGTCACATTCAGTAAAGATTTATGATACATGTATAGGATGTACTCAATGTGTACGAGCTTGTCCAACAGATGTATTAGAAATGATACCTTGGGATGGATGTAAAGCTAAGCAAATAGCTTCTGCCCCAAGAACAGAGGATTGTGTTGGTTGTAAGAGATGTGAGTCCGCCTGTCCGACTGATTTCTTAAGTGTTCGAGTTTATTTATGGCATGAAACAACTCGAAGTATGGGTCTAGGTTATTGATACGTTTCAAAAAACACCACACGAATACGTTTTTTTTACTGGCAAAAATCCGTGCTCAAAATAAAATAGAAAAGATTTTTTTCTATTTTATTTTGAGCACGGGCTTTTCTGGCCCAAGTGTATCTTATTTTTATCACGAATTATTTTCCTTGGTTAACAATAGTTGTAGTTTTACCAATAGCCGGGGGTTCCTTAATCTTCTTATTTCCTCATAGGGGGAATAAGGTAATTAGGTGGTATAGCATTTGTATATGCTTAATGGATCTCCTTCTAACAACCTATGCATTTTGTTATCATTTCCAATTGGATGATCCACTAATCCAACTGACTGAGAATTATAAATGGATCAATTTTTTTGATTTTTACTGGGGATTTGGAATAGATGGACTCTCTATAGGACCCATTTTACTGACGGGATTTATCACCACTTTAGCCACGTTAGCGGCTCAGCCGGTTACTCGAGAATACAAATTATTCTATTTCCTGATGTTAGCAATGTATAGCGGTCAAATAGGACTCTTTTCTTCTCGAGACATTTTACTTTTTTTCATCATGTGGGAATTGGAATTAATTCCCGTTTATCTACTTTTAGCCATGTGGGGGGGAAAGAAACGTTTGTATTCAGCTACAAAGTTTCTTTTGTACACTGCGGGAAGTTCTGTTTTTTTATTAATGGGAATTCTGGGTATCGGTTTATATGGTTCGAATGAACCAACATTAAATTTGGAAACATTAACTAATCAATCGTATCCCGTGGCGCTAGAAATAATATTCTATATGGGATTTCTTATTGCTTTTGCTGTCAAATCGCCGATTATACCCTTACATACATGGTTACCAGATACTCACGGAGAGGCACATTACAGCACTTGTATGCTTTTAGCCGGAATCTTATTAAAAATGGGAGCATATGGGTTGATTCGAATTAATATGGAATTATTTTCCCACGCTCATTCCATATTTTGTCCCTGGTTAATGATATTCGGTTCTATTCAAATAATCTATGCCGCTTCAACATCTTTTGGTCAACGTAATTTAAAAAAAAGAATCGCTTATTCCTCGGTATCTCATATGGGTTTCCTTATTCTAGGAATTGGTTCTTTAAGTGATACTGGGCTCAACGGGGCCATTTTACAAATAATATCTCATGGATTTATTGGCGCTGCTCTTTTTTTCTTGGCAGGAACTAGTTATGATAGACTACGTCTTCTTTATCTTGACGAAATGGGCGGAATGGCTATCCCAATGCCAAAAATATTCACGATTTTTACTACCTTATCGATGGCTTCTCTTGCATTGCCGGGCATGAGCGGTTTTGTTGCAGAATTGATAGTTTTTTTTGGAATAATTACTAGTCAAAAATATCTTTTAATGATGAAAATACTAATTACTTTTGTAACAGCAATTGGAATGATATTAACTCCTATTTATTTATTATCTATCTTACGGCAGATGTTCTATGGATACAAGTTTTTTAATACACCAAACTCTTATTTTTTTGATTCTGGGCCGAGAGAATTATTTATTTCGATTTCTATCCTTATACCCGTAATAGGTATTGGTATTTATCCAGATTTCATTTTCTCATTCTCGGTTGAGAAGGTTGAAGCTATTCTATCTAATTTTTAATAGATAGTTTTCTTGAATAAATGAATAAAACCAATAAATCAAAAAGAGCAAAAACCTTTGTACAATGAAAAAAAGATTTTTCCGTTAGATTCACTAAAAAAAAATGGAATTGTAATCGAATATGTTTGTTGTTTGTGAGAACCCCTTGAATCATTACATTACTTGATTTAATGGGTTCTCGACGATTGATTTTGAGGAAGTTTAATTTATGGAAAGTATATAGATATGCTTTCCATATTTTGATTTCTCAGGTTCTTTACTACTCATTTTAATTCAATTAGATCAATTAGATGTAAATGAACCATAACTATGTAGTCCTATTCCTAATAGATTGATCCCCAAATAACATATCCAAATTATAATAAATCCTATAGAAGCCACTATTGAAGAATTTACACCTTCCAATTTTGGATTTTTTCTAGTATGTAAAAAAATCGCGAATATGGTCCAAGTAATAAAGGCCCAAGTTTCCTTTGGATCCCAATTCCAATATGATCCCCATGCCTCGTTAGCCCATACTGCTCCTGAAAGAATACCTATTGTTAAAAAGAGAAAACCTAGACTAATAATACGATAACCCCAACGATCCAATTGTTGAAGAAATTGAGACCTGTAATAATTTCTAGAAGAAGAAAAAGAAGTTTTTCGTAAAACATTGTTTCGTTCATTCATATTCATGTATTTGATTTCAGCAAAATCAAATTCTTTATTTAAAGAATCAAAATTCTTGCTTTTACCAAGAATTTTGATGACTTCTCGAAACGTAATGACTAAAATAGCCACTGATAATAATGATCCACATAAAAGAGCTGCATAGCCCAATATCATCATACTTACGTGCATCATGAGCCAATGGGATTGTAGAGCGGGTACTAATATTACGGATTGATGCATTTTGGTTAAAAGACCCGAAGTGGCAAAGCCTTGGGTAAAAATAACACTTGGTGCGATTATTGTACTTAAATGGTTTTTATCCTTTTTAAAACATGGAACCATATGAAAAATAGAAAAACCCCATGAAAGAAAGATTAAGGATTCATATAAATCACTAAATGGTAAATGGCCCGAAAAAAACCAACGAGTAATTAACAATCCCGTTACACAGAAAAAAGTTATTGTCATAGCTTTTTTGGACAAATCATATAATCCTACGATTTCATTGATTAATAAGGTTATCAAATAAATTGATATAACAGTTGATATGACCGAAAACGATATATGAGTTAATATATGCTCAATAGTTGAAAATATCATATATATAATGAAAATAAAAATCTATAATGAAAATAAAAAAGGTATGAATACTAGGAATAGAAATCGGGAATTGAATTCATTATAGGACTTATTCTTTTAATATTTAATATATAGGATAGGATGCCATGCCGCCACTCGGACTCGAACCGAGATGCTCTAGCACTGCTTCCTAAGAGCAGCGTGTCTACCAATTTCACCATAGCGGCTTACTCGAAATCATAATAACCGATTCATTAGTCAATCGTCGAGATTGAAAGAATTCATTAAAGTGCAATATTTATTTAGTACATTTGTTTACTAAACATTAAATTTCAATAATTCTATTCTAATTCTATAATATAAAATAGAATTCTATATTAAAGTCTATTCTATATCTATAAAGATTTTTTTTATTAAAAAAAATGGAAATTTGGATTTATTCAAATATAGAAAATATATATATTAGAATAAATTAATATTAACAATAAGTATAGTAATCTATTTCAAATTCAAAAAGAGCACTGTTGAAACTGAAACTAGATAGTTCTGACTTCAATCCAGGAATGAAAAAGAACATTTTTTTTGTAGTTGTTTATGACTCATTTTTTAATTATTTCATTTTATGACTCTAAAGTAATGCATTTCCATTTTTTCAATGAAATTGTTAATTAATATATCTAAAATTTAACACTACATTCAAAAAATTGTATATTTAATTTAGAATATATTATATAATAAATAATATATTCTAAATATATGGTCAATATTCTATATTAATATTCTATATTAATATTCTATATCAATATTCTATATTAGTAAATATTCTTTATGAGTATAAAATTAGTATTAAAAAATACTCTTTGAATCGAGCTAATTCAGATATTTTTATTTGTTACAAAAAAAACTTTTTGAGTTCCCTGTAAAAATAGATTGAGCTAATGAAAAGGCTTTCAATGCTGTCCAATATCCCTTTTTTTTCCAATAATTCTTTCGAATTTTTTTTTTTGATCTAGAAGTGCGCTTTTTTGGAACTGCCATCCAACTAGGATAGTTTTTTCATTGCTATAGTTCGATGTGAAAGACATTTTTTCTGTAAATGAAAACGAATTATTCTTTAATTAGCCATATGTATTATCTATCTGAATTCCCTCTTTTTTCTATCTAAACTAAAAACATTGACTCTTTTCCAAATTTTTCCAAACATAGATATATAGATCTATTTTTCTTTGTATTGTAATGTAAATAGTTAATTTTTGAACTAATGTTTCTGAATAAAAAAAAAGATTATTTTATTGGGTCATGTCATATTATTAAGAATTAATAAAATAAAAAGAAATTTTTACTAACATAGTAATTCGAAATAGTAATATGAATTACTATTCCTAAAAATAAGAATAATTTTTTCCTTTTAACTAGAAATTTGGTTATTGGTCTATTTTTACTTTGTACTTTGCAATATTAGAAATATTGTGCAAAGATTTAGAATAATTAAGAATATCAAATTCTATTTATATATCCCCTTTTTTATTAACCGAACCCTTTAACAAAAGAGATCAAACAAACGAATAAGAAACAAAATTCATTAAGAATCCAAATATTTTTTATTCTTTTTTTTGTATGGAATATACACATCAATCTTCATGGATCATACCTTTCATCCCACTTCCAGTTCCTATTTTAATAGGGGTAGGACTTCTACTTTTTCCCACGGCAACTAAAAATCTTCGCCGTATGTGGGCTTTTCCTAGTATTTTATTGTTAACGATAGTTATGATTTTTTCGATCGATCTATCTATTCATCAAATCGAGAACAGTTCTATCTATCAATATGTATGGTCTTGGACTATAAATAATGATATTTCTTTAGAGTTTGGCTACTTGATTGATTCACTTACTTCTATTATGTCGATATTAATCACTACTGTTGGTATTCTGGTTCTTATTTATAGTGATAATTATATGTCTCATGATCAAGGATATTTGAGATTTTTTACTTATTTGAGTTTTTTTAATACTTCCATGTTGGGATTAGTTACTAGTTCCAATTTGATACAAGTTTATATTTTTTGGGAATTGGTTGGAATGTGTTCTTATCTATTAATAGGTTTTTGGTTCACACGTCCTATTGCGGCAAATGCTTGTCAAAAAGCGTTTGTAACTAATCGTGTAGGGGATTTTGGTTTATTATTAGGAATTTTAGGTATTTATTGGATAACGGGTAGTTTGGAATTTCGGGATTTATTTGAAATATTCAATAACTTGATTTATAAGAATGAGGTAAATGTTTTTTTTGTTACTTTGTGTGCCCTCTTGTTATTTTGTGGCTCAATTGCGAAATCTGCCCAATTTCCTCTTCATGTATGGTTACCGGATGCTATGGAAGGGCCTACTCCTATTTCCGCTCTTATCCATGCTGCTACTATGGTAGCAGCAGGAATTTTTCTTGTAGCTCGACTTCTTCCTCTTTTCATAGTTATCCCCTCCATAATGAGTGGAATAGCTTTGATAGGTATAATAACAGTAGTATTAGGGGCAACTTTAGCTATTGCTCAAAAAGATATTAAGAAAAATCTGGCCTATTCTACAATGTCTCAATTGGGTTATATGATGTTAGCTTTAGGTATGGGCTCTTATCGAGCCGCTTTATTTCATTTGATTACTCATGCTTATTCAAAAGCATTGTTGTTTTTAGGATCTGGATCCATTATTCATTCAATGGAAGCAATTGTTGGATATTCTCCAGATAAAAGTCAAAATATGGTTCTTATGGGCGGTTTAACAAAACATGCCCCAATTACAAAAACCGCTTTTTTAATAGGTACACTTTCTCTTTGTGGTATTCCACCTTTTGCTTGTTTTTGGTCCAAGGATGAGATTCTTAATGATAGTTGGTTGTATTCACCAATTTTCGCAATAATAGCTTGTTCCACAGCAGGATTAACTGCTTTTTATATGTTTCGAATCTATTTACTTGTTTTTGAAGGATATTTAAACGTTCATTTTCAAAATTTCAATGGAAAGAAAAGTAGTTCATTCTATTCAATATCTTTATGGGGTAAAGAAGGAAAAAAAAAATTAAAAAAGAAAATTCCTTTATTAGCTTTATTAACAATGAATAATAATGAAAGGACTTCTTTTTTTCGAAAGAGGACATATTCACATCGAATTAATCAAAATGTCAAAAGCATAACACGTCTTTTTCTTGATAGTACCTATTTTGGTACTAAAAACATTCCCTTTTTTTATCCTCATGAATCAGACAATACTATGCTATTTTCTATGCTTATATTAGTATTATTTACTTTCTTCGTTGGGTCCATTGGAATTTCTTTCAGCCAAGAAGGAATAGATTTGGATATATTATCCAAATTGTTAATTCCGTCTATAGACCTTTTACATCAAAATTCAAAGAATTCTGTGAATTGGTATGAATTTTTTACAAATGCAACTTTTTCGGTGAGTATAGCTTTTTTCGGAATATGGATAGCGTCTTTTTTCTATCAACCTGTTTTTTCTTCTTTACAAAATTTGAACTTATTGAATTTATTTCAAAAAAGTGTTCCGAAAAAGATTATTGCTGATAAAATCATCAATGTTATATATGATTGGTCATATAATCGGGGTTATATGGATGCTTTTTTTGAAGTATCTTTAATTGCGAGTGTAAGAAAGTTAGCTAAATTCAATTATTTTTTTGATAGACAAGTAATTGATGGAATTCCAAATGGAGTTGGTATTTCAAGTTTTTTTATGGGAGAGGCTATCAAATATGTGGGGGGTGGACGAATTTCTTCCTATATTTTCCTTTTTTTATTAATCTTTTTAGTAATTTGTTATTCTATATTTATATAGTGTACTAGTC